ATATTTTCATACAATATCTTAATTGAATTATATGTAATGATCAATAAATTAAGTTGAATTCTATATCTATACATACCAAAAACATAGCAAAATCTGAATATCAATCTAATCTATTCTATAGATATTTGGGCTAGAGTTGACAAACAAACAAAACCAGCAATATACTTTATTAGTATCGCATAGAAATCTAAATGGGGCGTGGCCAAGTGGTAAGGCAACGGGTTTTGGTCCCGCTATTCGGAGGTTCGAATCCTTCCGTCCCAGAACATATATATTCTCTGACAATATCGATTGCTTTTTTAACAATGTTCTGTTTAAAATCTAAATGTTAGCTGGAATGTGATTGTTGTTTCTGATTTTTTTCTTCGATGAATCGTTTTTTTTTTTCAAAAAATGAATCGAGATGCGAAGGAATCCATATTCCCTATCTCGTATTCTCTACCCCCTAAATTAGCCTAATTAGATTCAATTTAATTTTTTTCTAGATTTCTTGACTTTTCGCCAAGAGGGGGTTTTTGGTACTAATTAAATTCACTAAGTCTCTTAATTCTTAATCAATGAGGTAGACTAAAATAGAAAAAAAAAAGGAGCAAAAACTGGACTTAATCTGAACTTGTTTGGCTTTGTGCCTAGACAGCTCGCATTTCGTAAAAATAAAAAAGACTAGGACATCCCCTTCTTTTGATTTATGCTGCATCAGTCCCATAGAATGGGGTAGATAGGAGTTAATCAGTAATGGTAAAGCGTTCATTTCAATATCTATAAACGGTGACAATTGCTCAGTCTATTTGATCGAATTGATAGATACGAAACCCTCCCCATTCTTTGGATTTTATCAATCAGATGAAAAAAAAAAAGACTTATCTTTTTTACTAAGATGATCAAAAGTTATTTTTAACTATCAAATTTTCTTGGAATAATGATGTCGAAAGGGGAACTTTCGAAATTTATTCGAAATTTCGAAAGAGAAATAGTTTTAATCATTCCTTAGAAACTGAATCTTTCTCTCCTATTAAGTCACGTGAAGATGCAGAATCAAAAAGAATTAGTTTATTCGTCTTATTATTTATTATATATATATATTTATTAATTAATATTATAATGTTAGACAAATTAATATTAGCGATGGGGTCTTACTAAGACTTCTTCAGCAAAATCTTTATCCACCTATATCTATAGTATTATTTATATATATATACTTATTATTTATATATATATACTATAGATATAGAAGATATAGAAAATACTATAGATTATGGTGTTTATACATCAGCCCAACCAATGACTATTCATGATTCCATAATTGAATCAATTACATACCGGTTCTTAGAGGAATGTTATGGTAAAACTTCGTTTGAAACGATGTGGTAGAAAGCAACGTGCGACTTGAAGGACACGATCCGTTGTGGATTTGTACATCCACCATTTTTTGTAAGAATGAAGGTGCTCTTAGCTCGACATCATTGGTTCTGTTTCACTAGAACCCCTCGTTTTTTGTTGTCTTGGAATGTAAATAGTCCATGATGGAGCTCGAGTAGAAAGTATTAATTTATTTCTCGGGGCAAGGGTCTAGGGTTAATGCCAATCAATAAAAAAATTGAAACAACTTCGTAAATATATCTTAGGTATGGAAATCGAAAGAATCCAATTCGAGCAAGTTTAAAATTAAAAAATTTATTGGAATTGATCAAACTTTTTCGATCCAAAGTGTTTCACGAGGGAATCCATCATCTTGTAGGATTCTTTCATAGAAATCGCAAAAAGGGTATGTTGCTGCCATTTTGAAAGGATTCAAAAGCACCGAAGTAATGTCTAAACCCAATGATTAAAAATAAAACAAAGATAAAGGATCCCAGAACAAGGAAACACCTTATTTAATTGTCTTAATAACTGGATCAGACTGAAGAATCCGATTTTAAACGAGACAAACAAAAAAGGAAGAAAGACCGCTCAATAAATGAAATTGCCGAAAGATTTTCCTTTGAACTGTTTGAAAGTTATCCAACTTGAGTTATGAGAGTACGAATGGTTTCTTTTTCATTTTAAGGAATAACGAAGAAAAAAAGACTTACATCTTTAATTGCTTTGATCATTTTATGGATCCAGTTGTCATTTCTTAGATAGAATTCCATACAGAGACAAAACTTCGAATCAATCATTTTTCTCGAGCCGTACGAGGAGAAAGCTTCCTATACGTTTCTAGGGGGGGTGTTGTTCATCTACATCTATCCCAATGAGCCGTTTACCGAATCGTTGCAATTGATGTTCGATCCCGAAGAGAAGGAAAAGATCTTCAGAAAGTGGGTTTTTATGATCCGATAAAGAATCAAACTTATTTAAATGTTCCTGCTATTTTATATTTCCTTGAAAAAGGGGCTCAACCTACAGAAACTGTTCAGGATATTTTAAAGAAGGCAGAGGTTTTTAAGGAACTTCGTCCTAATCAACCGAAATTCAATTAAGGAAATAAATTAAGGAAATACAAAAAGGGGGGTAGTGA